GCTGCAAGATTTTGTTAATCAATAGTTTCTGTAGTTACGGTTGAAATTGATAGTTGCTTGTTGGAGAGTAAGCGAAGGGGTGCCTCTTTCGAGGTAGCAGCGAAGGGATGCCTCTTTCGAGGTAGCCCGAGCGGACTAATCCACTATTATCATATAGAAATAGAGCACTGAAAGCAGAATCTTTTTCAGTCCTGTAAATGAATAGACTTTGCAACTTAATCTCCGCATCATGACATCTTATCTCCTAGCTACTCGCTATGCCCAAGACTGGTTCGTCAGGGCGGGAAACTCACTCTTATCTTTCTCATGTGCCTTTATTTCATTTGAATTTTATGGTGGTAAGGGAACTGGGATTATATTCAAGGCTATGATCAGATATTTTGATGCCTAAATGGATTTGATAAGTCCCATTGCTGGACTTTGGGTCAACTAAGACTCTCCTAGTTAGCCCATTGGTTGGATAGGAGTTCGGGTTGGATAAAGAAAAGATGCGTCAGTTGATGAAAGCTAAGTAGATGAGACGAGTTCTTCCCAATATATCAGCACTCGTCGAGCTTTCGGTAGCCTTTTACAGCTTTGATTGACCACTTGACTCACGAGCTAGTCAGTACGGGTTCGGGGAAGCCAGGGTTGTTGGTTGCGAGGGCTTTTCTAGCTCCAGAGCTTATTTTAAATAAAGATACAGTACCGCCTGATCTTATATCTAGAGTAGAGCACGGCAACCTAGATAATAGCTAGCCGATTGCCCAACATCGACACCAATCAGACTTGGTTTTTCAATCTCCGCGGTTGCTATATAAATAGAAAGTCGATTCACTGACATTGGCAACATAACCATAACTAGAACTTTCACTTTCAGATCATCTAGGAATTGATCTTGATTTGCCGTGCTTAGTCTAAACTCAAATCTTTAGGAAACACGGCGTTAGTGTAGCCCCGTCCTAGGACCTTAGGACTGATTTTTCTTTCTCTTCTTGTCCCGAGGATGATATTCAAGGGAACAACTTAGCCCCTGAAAAAGGAATAGCTGTAAATTACTGATTTTGAACCCGATCTGCTAACATTGATGATTGATGACAACCCGGTCACGAGCAATCCAATTAGGAATTGTTCTGGATTCCCCGCTCCCAGCCAGGGTAAGGAATCAACCCTCACCATCCTCCTCCTTTCTTTAAAGAGTCGGTGGCAGGTGTAGCTTTCTTCTCAAAGTCAGAATTCGCTCCTGCTGCAAGAATAGTTGCAGAATCAATTGGCCTACTTCTAGTTCTAGAATCGGAATTGTTTAGATAACATCTCTTTATTTTATTGGATTGGACCAGACATCGGTAACTTAATCTTAATCAACTAGATTCAAAACACAACAATGATAAAGGAAATGCCGTGTTTAGCTCTCAAAAATGGCGGGTCTCCTTCAACCTGGAAAAGAAACTGGCTTTATACTCGGAAAAGAAAAGCTATTCCAACTTTGAGTACCTGCGAGGCCCGCTCTAAGAATCTCCAGCTCTTTACAGCTGTCTATTAGTAAGCAAATCAAAGGAGTGGGGCAAGTGCCAGGAGGATAAAGATCTAGGGCTTCGGCCAAACCCGGACGGACGAGTGACTATTGCAAAATATCTTAAAGGGGGGAGTTCCATCATGTAGCTGGGCCAGTAAAAGACAAGTAGAAGCCAGTTAAAGACGAGTAGGCAGGGTACTCAGAAGCCAGTGGGGTGGACAGATCACAGGCTTTTGTACTGGTCAGCTTTGGGCTGTCGAGTGACGATTGGCTGAGGGTCCGAAGGAGCTCGTGGTGGATCTGACAGAATTGACGCTTCGCTTGGGCGCTCTATTATGGCCTCCTATTCGCGAGGCCGCGTGGCGGACTATTCGCTTTTGGAGGGTGGGCCTTTCGTACTATAGTACGGCTTCAGCGCACTTCAATCTAGTGGATTGGTTCAATAATATGGGTTTGAAATGATCCATGTTACGGAACCAAGACAAGAGCTAGTTACTAATAATAAGAAAGAGTTAAGGGCCTCCAACGCCTATCCTATAAATAGCAGGCAAAGGGAGACGGGGCCGAACTTAGAAGTCGGCAAAAAAAGCTTTGAGTGTAGCCATGGATCTTTTTACAAGACTTGAAAGAATTCCGCAAGAAATCTCTCAAGTGGAAGAGGAGAAGCTCCAATGCGAGCAAACCCTGGGTCTGTTCTGGGAGCATCCGCCTGCTCTCGATCCTGAGGCCGTAGGAAGAGCGATGCAATTGATCCGGGACCGCATTCGCGGTCTGGAAGACAGGAAGAGGGCCCTTCTCGACGAACAAAAAGAGCTCATTGTGCGGGCCCTCACCCACTAGAATAGAAGAGTCCTTCTACTCTTTCTAGAAGATTTAAATAAGTAGTCCGTCGACGCAAAGTAGTGTGTTTTAATGCGTGGCTTTCTTTGTCTTTGTTTGGTGGAGATCTACTCCTATGCTAAGTGTCTTTGTTTGGTTTGATTTGTTGTGTTTGCATGTATGGGCTAGTCGTCAGTGTATCTTTCTGATCTCCTGCTTTGTAATTGGCTCAGAGAGCTAGAGCTCTCCTAATTAGTGTGTGTTATATTTGGATGTTTAATGTGCGGAGTGTCTGGAGAGTCTTGTACCAGTCCTGTACCAGTGTGCTGTCTGTGTAAGAGTCTCTGTGTCCCTGTCAGAAGTTGAGGCCCTGTCCTAAGAGGAGGTTCTGCTTCCCCGAAGAGAGGTGTTCCTCAGCTCTTATATGTTGTTGTACTTGTTATTGTTATGAAGTGAAGTTGTTCTTGAGTCATATTATTGTTCTTGCATTCGTTCTTGTTGTGCTGCATTCTTGTGTTGCATCCATCATACATAATACCTTACATAGCATTCATTCATTGCATGCATAAGGGTGGTCTTCCTAAGCATTAACTTCAAGGAAGTTCGTAAAGGGGGAACATCCTTGTTGTAAGTAAGTTGGAAGAGAAGGGAAATCCCAAAAGGACTTCCACTTAGCCCAGTCAGCCCGTTTTAAGCCTTTGAGGGAAGGAGGGCTCAAAAGACCGCAAGAGGGATAAGGGATTGAATATAGCCTTGAGGGACTACTGACTTAGAAGGCTTACCCAAGAGGACTACCGACTTGAAAGACTTGATACAGATCTTCATAGATCCACATATTCAAAGGTCGATCCTGCTTCACCATCTCTTTGGTGAACAAAACTATTGTCTACCATTAGTCGTTCTTGCCGGCCAGGCCCCTAGTCCTCTGAGCTTTAAGTAGCTCTGCAGTAGTCTGAGCATCCTGCTTAGCGCCCTTGCTTGTCCTTGAATCGAGATTCGATTGGTCTTCTGTGTAATGGTTTAGCTAGTCTTTCCTTGGCACGAAGGCCATTCTCATGTTGGGAACGAAGGAACTGTAAGGCTTCGAGAATTCGTTCTTAGCAAGAAAAGAATAGAAGGGTTGCAGTCCTTAGCCAGGCTTCTCCTCTATTCAATCGGTTTAGCGTGGGCCGACTAAGCTTTTTCATTGATTGAGTCCAAAAGAAAGAAAGGGCCGGTGCCGAGCTTCTTCCTCAAGGATGGATTCTCCAGCTGGTCAAAACTTCTGCTACGAGCTGATTAGTTTTTTCATACTCTTCCAGATAAAATAGAACGGGCGGAGCCTTCAATCACTGTGCCACCTCCATCTCCTATTTAAGTTGAAAGCGGACTCTGACTGAACGGGCGGGCTCACCCGTCTTCGAAGCTGGGCTATTCGCCTTCCTTTCCCAACTCACACTCTTTGATAGTCAAATCTCCGGTTTGTCTAACTATTCGCAATCGCGGGAGGACCTCGCCCTTCATTCTCTCTGGGAACTGAGATTTGATATCGTGCCATTCGAAAAAGCTTATTAGTAAGCTTTTTCGACCAAATCTCGGCATTTTAGGCCAGGGGCTGACTCTTGAACACACTATCCAACACTATTTATTCTATAGGCTGATGAGTTCAGTTCCCCAACTATTCTAGTCATAGGAAAAGCCCTCTGGAGGGTTCAGGCTATTCGTTTTCTCCTTTACATTCTGATAAAAAACTCTGATCTAGGCTACCTTGCTTTGCTCGGAGAACTTTTCTGGGCAGCGCTCTTTGCTAGTTTCACTCTGATAGATAGAATACGGACGAGTCAAGTGAAGTTCTCCAAGAATTTTGTGTTCTGCCACAAAAAAGCTTTTCTTATTAGCGGAGTTGGTTAAAGGAAGTTTTTCAGAACCCCAACACTCTGGGGATTCCCGGCAACCCTGTTTTCTAAGCTAATGCCTGACTATTCTCTCTGAGCTCCGGGCTGGAAATAGCATCCAATATAGATCAATCTGGTTCGGCTACACCAACTGCCGCATCGCCCTACTCAGCAGTAGCAGACGAGTAAGCAATAGAAAGAGATTCCGCTAGCTAACCAGAAAGAGGAATTTTGCCCTTCCCCGTACCTCGCTGACGCCGTTTCTTCTTTGATTCTGATAGATAGAGTGAGCGGGGAACTCTAAGCTATTCTTGCTCTTCCTAAAATATTCTCTATGAACATCTCCGGGTATTGACATCTCGGGTCTAACTATCAGTTACCGCACTCAACTCACCTAAGAAAGGGCAAAGCTACTTTCATACTCCCTAGGCATCCTTTATCAATTCGTTTTTGAATCATACTATTCCGTGGAAACTGAGACTGGAAGTGAAGGGGAAGCCGAAGGGCTCAATCCAACTAGATTTTCTACCGGAGCCCATTTACCAACTTTCAACTATCAAAAATCAGAGGATTTACCCGCTCGCGCTGCTGCTGGACAGTATTGAAGATTGGGGTCCTCTTTCGCGGACAATGAGGAGAAGGTGATCTGCCAAATGAAGAATGTCCAACATTGATGTGATGGCAATCCAGTAGTGGAACCGAAAGTCTCGAAGAATTTATATATATCTTTTTCCTCTCCAGCTCTAACCAATTCAAGGAATGAGTCCTCAAATTCAGTCTGTCTAGAAGAGGAGGCCTTGATGTCAGTTCTCTTATCAGAGGACTTGGATTGAGTTCAACGTGCAGATTTTCCGTGTGAAGCATATTTGGTTAAAAAAGGAAAGGAAGGAGGATAAGTGACAGTACCATCCCCGGTATGTATCCAAAAAAAGAATGAATTCAAGGTTCGCACGATCTATTCACTTATGTCATATCATAGTTTAGTGGATTTCGCTTCGCCTCAAATTTGATTGTTGTCTGGGCTCTTATTGACTGTTCTATTTGATCTCCAGGCATTCCCTACTCTTCGATCTGATCTTTTGATGTCGATGTTCGAATGACGTACGTTAAGCATATGTTCTTTGATCAAAGGGTACTTTCTTCACTTCGTTCCCTTGCCGTCCGTCAGGCTGATTTTCAACTTGAAATTCTATCGATGATAGAGGGCGATTCCCAGACTTGAAAGTTTCACATTATCCTTTTTTTTTAAGCCGAGTTTTGGGTCTTTTATCCTAGCCCAGAACCCATTCCAATTGGAACACTGCTCGGCCAGCTACTACTACTATTGATAGCTCTGGAACACCGTCATTTCCACATTCATAAGCTACATCAACTACCGCAGCATTTGACTGAGCAACGGAACCCGAGCCCGCTACATAAGTGGGTAGCGTTTACTGACCGTGGGAAAAGCCTATTGGCTACAACCTCCGATGACGCAAAAGCAGTTTGATTATCTACTGAATCTGATTCCTGGGGGACTGAGGTGTTCTCGTCTACAGCAGCCAGCTAAGAAGCAGCAGAAGATAAAGTGGCAGCAGGCCCGCTTAGCGCCCTCTACTGCGGAACCTGCCCCTAGAATTGGATTGATCAAAGTGTGGGACTAAACGCTTAGCGAATAGATTTTTTCCACCACTGAGTGAATTAGTGAAAGAATGACTTTCATTCTAGTATATCCCCTTTCCTTTTCTTTTAGGTAGATCCTTAGACATCCGATTCTTCAGTGGGAAAAGACAATCAAGCGAAAAGAGGATATTCAGCAGCGGGAAATGAATCAAGACTCAGAGTCGCTGAGTCAACAGCAGAAGATGCGAAAGGTAGGAGATTCATTGATAGCAGATTCTCCAACAGCATAAGATTAGGCGCCATCCGGCGCTCCAGAGACAGATCTTTATGTATTGTATTGTATATATGGGGCTTGCACCAATGCTCTCGGGCTAATATCATAGGAAGACCCTCCCGTCTTTCATACTCGCAAGCGCCTTCTCTTATCAGGGTGAAATAGTCAGAAAAAGGATGTCTGATTCCGGATATGAGTTTCAACTTAACCAACCGCATCCAAGACGAATGAAAGTTCGAAATCAAGTGTGCGTCACATCCCTCCCTGTCTTGCGTGGCTCGCATCCGGGTCATGCTTTTTTCAATCCCATGGTTCGTTGGATGAAGGTAGCACTTTGTTTCGCTTTCTGTCTCGCACCGCGCTCTGTTCTTTCGTGCAGGTGCTCATCATCCCGCTTCACACGACGCTGCACATCTCGAGCTCATTTGGACAAAGCGAGTCTTTGCCTTCTTCGTGGGGACGAAGATTCACTCGTTTAGGATCTTGTTATGCCCCGTCCCTATTTTTGAACTAGCTGATGGATTGCATTTTTCCCTTTTCTCTTTTTCTCTCTTCTTTTTCTTTCTGTTATACGAATGCTTTAAGACATGAGCTTGTTTTCTATGGATCCACACGAACTGGTTAGAGCGGAAACCACTAAAGGAAGAGTATATCCACCTAAAGCACTTCATTTTTTGACTACTCTTGCTCTTTGAAAGGTGAGATAGTCTTGGATGACAGTCTATGCTTCGCCCTCGCTCCCGGAGGAACATTTCACCGCTTCGCCCCTCCTTTCCTATTCGATTAGGGTCATGCACCTGCTATGCCGACACGTGGTCATGCATGATTGGACGGCTACGGCGAAGACGATTTCCAACAACTTGGCTTTGCGACCTTTGAGAATGAGTCTTTTGCTCGTGGGGATTTCCAATAACGTGAATAGGATACGCGCCCTTTACTTGACAGCTCTACTTCAATGAAGAAAGCAAGGTTTGAATGTCATGTGGTTACGCACCTGCTCTTCTCTACTTTCAGGTTGACGAGAGACGGGTTGAAAAGAAATAGATAGGAATGAAAGGTTTCAATCATCGGCCTTTCCTGTGCCTTTGATCGTTTGACTGATTTTCGGGATAGCCGTTTTCTAAGTGTATGTCGAAATCACCGGGGACTTGATGTATATGAGGAGGTGCTGGAGTTAGCCCTTTCAAAGTAGCCCTTTCTTCCTTCATCGGGACTGCAAGGATTGCTTTTGCTTCCTTCGCCCGTGATGATTGGATTGGTGAAATGTGGTGAGAGGTAGTTCGTTGGATCAAGACGATGAATGGATCCCGTTCAACCGAGATCAATCAAATAGCGTAAGGTGGCCCTTCATTCTCTTCTCCTACTACGAAGGGAGGTTCAGACAATCTATCTTTTCCATATGTACTTCCAATCCTCGAGGATGTTAATCCAACACTTCCATTTTCTATTCTTGATTCTTGCCCCATATCGTATGACGACGACAGGGACCCTTTATGACTTGAGAATAGGATCCTCGTACATCGAAGTTCTTTTGCGACAGGTTTGATTAGGCTTGTTTGAGGAGGTTCGTTCCGATGTCAGTTCTCCTATCGGAGGACTGGGATTGAGTTCGTTTTTCTTGTTGCTTTGGATCTAAGACTTTGTTCTCCCCCGGATCAAGTATGTGCTTCATTGGAAAAAGGGCGCTAAGCAGGAATCTCGTTCGCTGCTGGTTCCTTCCGTGAGTTTTTGATAATTGAGAGAAAGATGAGTGAAGAACTGGCTGTTTGCTCTCTTCGGTGGGACCTAGTCTCTGGGTTCCCTCGTTTTGTGCTCGTGTTGGACTTTTTCGAATGATTGAACCCGCATAGAGAATCCAATCGAAATGGTTCAGTACGCAATGTGAAGTACATGTATGGACAAGGCTTTCATTGCATGTGTTACACGTTACACATTTTTCATTTTTGGGCTCTACCCTCGTACTGCTTTAGCTTTCGACCAGCCCTTTCAATTCAAAAAAGAATGTCTGTCTGACTTCCCGGCAAAGACCTGTGCCAGTCCCGCTTCCTATTAAAAATCTTATTCGATTTCGCGACAGCGGTATCAGTATCAATACAATAGATAGAAAGACTCATCTGCCAGTCCAACGACTCTCTTAGGTATGGGCTCCCCTGATAGTGAGTTCTGAGGATTGCCTTCAATAAAGATCAAGTCCAGATCGGTTGGTGCTTTCTTCCTGCTATAATTCCTCTGATCTTATAGATCGAACACAGATGGGTACAGCCTTATAATTATAAGCTACAAAATCAAGAATGTCGTATAAAAAGTCAAGTCAACTCCCATAGTTCTAAGTATTCCCTGGCCACACTATTCCCTTTCTCTCTTTTAGAACGGAGAGAGGGCAAGGCCCCCAAGCTTTGAAGCCGAGTACCCTTCTTTCACACGATCCTGTAACACACTCTTATTTAGGCTTAAGGCCTACAACTGACTCTTATTCGAGAGCGGGGGAAGAGACTAGGGAAAACGAAAACTCAAGAGCTCCTGCTCGCTCCTACAACTACGCTCGCGAGTGCCTTCCTTTTCTTGCACTTTTGGATAGCAAAGGTATACTATCGTGCAGTAGTTCAAGGCAGGAAAAGTACTACTATATTTCTGTCCCTCCATCTGCTGCATGAACATCGACAGTGAAATCACTTAATGTAAGGTAGCGGACAAGGTGGCATCGAACCCTCATTGGAGCGAGATCTACTCTTTTGCTTTGGCATTGCCATACGAGGGAGATCGCTCAGTGACATGTAAAAAGATATGGAATTTCCGACCAGATTGAAAGACGGGACCGAAAGATATCCATTTCAGTTAAAGATGTCTCTTTCTTGCGTGATAGGAACAGAGCTTCGGGCAAGCAGCTTAGCCAAGGCAGCAGCGTAGTAGTTCTTCCACGGCATGCTCCGAGAAAGACTTCCTCCATGGCATAGCTCAGTCATTCAATCATGGTAGGGTCAGTCAGACAGGATGATTCTCCTAAGCGCAGGTGACCATGGTGCTCATTCCAGTTCTCATCCATCCCGGTACGGTTTGGCTTGGTAAACTTTAGTACGTGGATCCCTATTGCTTTCTTTCATAGGAGATGTGGCATAGATAGAAGGTACCGTACATATAGATCATGCATCTTTGCCTAATCGCGGCGTTTCCATCGAAGTGGAATGTGAGGGCATAGATAGGATATCCAGTCAACCATAGGCGGGGAAGGGCCTGCAATGAACGAGGGAAAGAAAAAGCTTGATAATCAGATGGTCCAGAGTTATAACACGGGGACAATACCCTATTGCCTCGAAAGGAAGAACATCAAGGGGTCAAAATGGCTACTAGTTCGCTGGCTTTCCAGCCATATTATATCCCTAGATTGCAAAAAACACTACTGCTTTAAAAAGCGCTTACACAAGGGCATACCAATTACACTTCAGGTCCAGGTAATCAAAAAAGAAAGGAAATCTTCAAACTAGGATATTCTATTATCTAGGCAGGGCTGGACTGGAAATGGCTAAAGCTCACATGCCCCCAAAAAGAGAACTTCCACTGAATCTCTAGATGTAAAAGAACTTACTTCAAATAAACAAATCAAAAGGCTTGATAACTGGCAAGCTACTAGCGGGAAGGCCAGTCAAAAGCACTCCTACCATAAATGACCCCTAGGAATAACATGGAGCGAAGGAGAATACGGGGACACTGCCACTACTCGTACTCCTTCGGACCCTCCTCTCTAGCTTTCCAGCAAGAATGGACCTATCCTCTACTCTTGGAAGTCTGGTTTGCGAGCTTGACTCCTTTGACTTGCCCGAATAGAATTAGATAAAGTAGGTTTTTTCGCGGACCCGCACCGAACAAAAAAAATAGTGAATCCAAGCATGATAAGAAATCTGACGCTCTTTATCCTCTTTAGATTGTTCGCTTCCGAAGGAATGATACGAAAATAGCCCTGGCTTGGAAATCGTTAGCTCGTTACGCTTTCGGGTCTCGGCACAGGTGGAAACATGGTAGAATAGCGGGGGAATCGTCCATGGAATGGAAATAGTGCTTACTTTTCAATACTCCTTTGCTCGCTTCCTCACATTGAGAGTAGAGGAACTACTATAAGGAGACAGCTTTTAAGGCTTGTTGAAATAATAGGTATTCCTACAGGTTTTCACTTTATTGGCGCTCATAAAGAGCAGGAATACACAGGAGCGAGACCGTATGGGACCTCGCAGAAGAGCTTACAATCCACATTCTTCCACCCTGCGCCCTTCTGACCTCTAGTTATATCGCAGAAGAAAGTCAAGCAACTCCAACTGCCACTGAAACTGGCTTGGCTAGCGAAAAGGGCTTGTCCTTAGAGAGATGAGAAGGTAGCTCGGGATATGGTTTTTCGTGCTATACACCACGTTGAGAAAGACAACCTCCTATGTACCGTACTCCTTGGGTACCTGCTCCTAAATGATCCCGGTGTGTATAGATATGGGTAGACTTATCTACTTGACTATCACCAGACCGGATCTTGCATATGCGGTTAGTGTCCTTAGTCAATTTATGCACTCTCCACTCCTTCGGACCCTCATCTCAAAGTTGAAAAAAGAATGATTCGGTATCTTCAGTGTCTCCTGGAAAAGGTATTTGATATGCCTTTAATAGACATCCTCTTGTTTCTGCCTATGAAGATGCGGATTGGGCCGGCTCACCGACAGACGGATAGGAGGTCTACGACTGGATACTGAACATTTTTCCGGAAGTGACGTGGAAGAGTAAGAAGCAAACAGTTGTCGCACGGTCGAATGCAGACGCAGAGTATAGAGCAATGGCTCACACCGCTTGGGAGCTTATAAGGCTTCAAACCTTACTAAGTGAGCTTGGAGTTGGGGTCTATCATCCTATTCTCATATTCCTTGATAATCAAGCAGCAACTCACATTGCCTCTAATCTGGTTTTCCATGAGCGAACCTTTGAAGTCGCCTTAGAGCATTTTTCCTTGTCTTGACGAGCTCATATTACTAATAATTTTCTATATTAGATCAGGACTGACCTTCCTCTCAATTCGTTGGGCGAGAGCCCTTCTACTCGGCACCGTCGGATCACTAGACAACTTTTCGTACAGTTGCATCAGTAGCGATTTCTATCTATATACGTCATTTCGTTCGCTGGGCTTGGAAGCGTCATAGAATCCGTTGGGTAAAGGTCCACTTTGTCGCCCAATAGGGCAGGCCCATGATCAGTTCGGTTGCGTAGTGTTCACTCAGGTGTTGTCTACCCGCTGGAATTAGAACTTTGTTTCAATGGGCAGGGTCCTCTCTTAAATTCTGCCTTTGGTTAGCGGGAAAGGCTCACCTGCCTTGATCATGCTTGGCCGACCTCTACTGATGTATCTGTCAGTAATGGAAGCATCCACGGGTTGTGTCCTTGGTCAGCACGATGGAGGAGTGAGCCTAGTGATGGAAGCACTTATTACAGGTACAGGCTTTCTCACAAGAAAAAGAGACTGTTAAGTTGCGTGATCCTTTTACCTGCTTGCAGCATTGAAAAAGATGACTTTCACACTCACACTGGTGAAACTTCCTAGCTTAAACTAGCTTTCCTCAGGACTGCTTGAAACGGGACTGGGACAGCTTACAAGGCTTATTTCTTTTTCTGCAATTGAATTAAAGGATTGTATAAAATACCTCTCTTCACTTAATGGTAGAACTTGAGCTCCTTCGGACCCTCTAACTCACTTTTTTTGATTTTAGGCCCGGACAAAGGACGAGGAATGAAACACTCCCATTCGATTAAGGGCACTCGCGTTAGGGGATCTCCTCTTCTACGTGAGGGAAATATTGAGACCTCGCCAAACTCAGGCTACCTCCCGAAGACCTTTTGGTCGACGGTGAGGTTGAAATCCTGGAGCGGACTATGATCCGTAGGTGGATGGCTCAATGGCTTAAGGCTACCTCATGGTACTATACAGTACTACTGAAAGAAACTGTCTCTTTTTCGGATAGATATTGTCGGTGCTCCACAGGTGGAAAGACACTGGAGAGTGAAGGAGGGTGATTCTGATGTAATGCTGCAGAAATTCGGCTGACTTTTGAAGATCTACGACCGTATCACACACCGGGGGATTTGGTATAGGCCTCCAATCCTATCACCTGTCCTATCTGGAACTGGTAACTGTTTCGGGGCTTTATTAGTTGGCTGGGTGCAGCTCAGTGATGTTACCGTTAGGCGTAGCACACCTACGGACTAAACTGGGCACCTTGGTTCTGGCTCAAGGTGTGTTTCAGCCTAGGCCGGAGGGGACTAGAAGCCGTGATCAAACTCCTTGTGAGTATTCATGGGTCGAGGTCCCTAAAGCATCTGACATATAAGAACTAGCCTACCTAGAATCAGATGATCGGAACGAGGGAAGCTCAGCCGGTGTCCTGGCCTGTCAACCCGAAAGAGGAAGCAGAGGCAAGTCCCCTAGTCAATCTAGTCAAAGGCAAGGGGTCAGGGAAGACAAAGGCAAGTGGCAAGTCAAGTTCTAACTCGGAAGCGCTGGGAAAGCCGGATGATTCAAAAACAAAAGATGATATTCCTCCCGCCCTATTCCAGCCTTTCGCTTGCTTCAAGTAAAGGCCTTCCGCGATGAAGGGAGGTGCCTCTACTCCTTCCCTTTGTTGTCAATCGGGAAGTCAATCAAGGCAAAGAAAGGATGATATTCCCATTATCAAAAGTCAAACAACAGATGACCCTACCGAAGTGACTAGTCTGAATGAGCTTGTAAGGATCCCATGCGTTGATCAATGCTCAAGGAAAGGCGCTTGCGAGGAGAGGTATGAAATGACTCGACCAGCGGGAGAGGTATAAAATGACTCGACCAGCGGGAGAGGTATAAAATGACTCGACCAGCGGGAGAGGTATAAAATGACTCGACCAGCGGGAGAGGGGATTGCGTTTGCAATGCAAGACCCATCCACTAACCCGACCCTACCGAACGAGCCAAACCGTCAGTCCTTTACTTGTCGGATTTATAAGGAACCAAGTTCGGGAGAAGCATATGGATGGCTACCAGAACTTGACTCGGCAGTGGAAGAACTCGCTCCAATGCAGCATGAGAGGGAAGGGGGCACCTTCTTCAAAACGCTCCGATGGAGGAGATGGAATACGAGGTTCAGATGCTTCCGCCGGTGGATGACATTGGAGAAAAAGAGGGGAGGGAATTTCTTTCATTGAGTTGGCTGGTTAGCCAGCGTTTCCATCAAAACTAGGAGATGGGTGGGACCTGCTGCTTAGCTTCTGCTTGACAGAGATGGACAAGAGGACGACGCATTGCCTGCTTCACCAGTGTCAGGGCTTGCTTGCTTGGTTCTGTTCGACTTCGCCTGCGCTCGTAATCAAAAGATTGATACAGCAGAACAATGATTTGAAGACAGGCGGGGCGTCATGGCTTGCGTGCGCGAAACTTCAAACCGGTTGAACGGTAATTGGACACTTGTTGTCTGGAACCTCGAACATATAGACGTCAGAGCTACAGCTCTCGGAAAGCCGTGGAGTGGCACTCTGAAAATAGTGATCTGTATCCTGCTCGTAGCAATCCGACAGGGGACTTGCTCAAGAGGCATGATGCGGTGTGCCGTCTTGAGGCCCGCTTAGTGCAGAGCCATGTTCCGTATAGCCGCCATACGTATGTGGTTTAGTGGGCCTCCGCGAGGATGTGCACGCCTAACCCATAGAGAGAAAAAATGGAAGCGCCGTTAAAGCCTTAACTTAGATAGGCAGCGATAGAGGGGAGAGGTGAGCAATGACTACCACAATCAAGCCGCGGAGCGGGCCCGTCACTTCGCCCTAAGGATGTATGCCTTCGGTTTGCAACTGAACTTACTTTATGGCCTTGCCGCCCGCCGCTAGCAGAAGCTAAGCTAAGCGCTTGAAAAGCGCGCTAAGAAGCTCTGTGCAAGTTACCAGTCCACCAATAGCTGAAGAGAGGGCGCTAAGCAGTACATACATCAGTCTTCCAGTTCTTACTGCAGCTCTTTCTTACCTGTAAAGTAGTACAACAGCTGTATCTTATCTTATAACCCGGTTCCTTTTGAATTGAATTCAGTAGAGAAAATCTCTATATCTATATAATAGATAAGTTCGGTGGGTAAGTGAGTCCTCACTGACCTGAGCGATTTCGATCACCTAGCCGGCAGCGGAAGCCGAGGCGTATCATCTGATTTGACTAAGAAGGAAGGAACTTGAGTACTCGCCCCACTAATCAAGCCGGGAGAGTCTCGATAGGTAGCGCATAGGCGCTCCGTAGCGATAATGAAAGAATGCTCCCTCCTCTTCGCTTTCGCTCAAACATTTTCCAGTTACAGAATCTTCTATGGAGATGGGGATGTGTAGGCGTTAGACCTGTATCGAGGATCGCGAAGGCTTCGCGCCGCGCTCAATCCATGCTTCTAGGAAACGCCTCATTCACAGGGGCTTTGAGATTCTACTCAAATTAGGCTACATGATATACTAAGGGCTTAATTTGAAAAGGGAGATAAGTGGATTGAGTCCCCTCCGCCGTGCCGTGCGCGCCATCTTCAACCTACTGGTAGCCAGCACCTTCGGTCCGGGTTACAACCTTAAAGGAAACCACTAATGGTCCGCTTCCTTAGCTCAAGCCCTTCGGCCATAGCTCGTTGGCCTTCGTCCCTTTCTTTTTTTAAGTAAGGTAGAGCCTTAGAAAATCAAATCAAAGAGGAGCAGAAATGGTGTAGTTTTGTTCCGGTTCCCTTGGTATCTAAGGCGAGTTCACTCGTCAGTAGCCGTCAAAGTCTGAAATTCCGTCCAGTAGTAGACGCTGCTTCAAGAACTAAGTAGTAAACTCTTTCGCTTAGCAGTTGAATTAGCCACTGAGCTGCCGAACTTCGGAAGCGACAATCTCTTGAGTTCACATTCTAAGGAACCTTCAGAAGAGCTAATTCCTCACTATTTAAGGCTAAGGTGTCCTTAGAAGAGCTGCTAAGCGCTACTACAAATGCCTCGGTCGGATTCGGGCTTCCCTATTGAGTAATGGGGAGCTCATTCCTTATCCAGCTTACGCTGCGAAGCAGCTCAAGGGAACGACCGAAGAGCTGACTTGCTCTAGAAACAGTCGGAACCTTTAGTGCCCACTTCCTTTCTTCGGAACTGCTCCCTTCTTTTTTTTTGGGGGGGGAACCCTTAGTGGCCCCATTACCCTTGGAGGTAGCTTCGAGTCTATAGGGTCGTAGAGTAGCCTAGTTAGGTCTATAGAATGAGGGGGATTAGAACTTACGTCTTTCGGTCGGAAAAAGGAAATGGGGAGCAGTTCATTACTACTTAGCTTCGCAGCGACAAGCTGTTGAGGGAACCTTAACGCGTCATTCTATAGAGTTTGGGATAGCAATGGTTGAGACCTGCGGCCTATTCTTTCTTTGGCTAAGGTTTGACAATCTAAGGTTAGGTAGCGGAAATCACTCTATAGACAGAAAATAGAAAGAAGAAGGTAGATCGTCAGTCAGTTCCATAAAGGGATGTATGCCAGGCTATCATATAGTTATAGCCATAAAAAAGAAAGTTGACCTCTGAGGAGGTAACCACCTTCCTGACGGTACCTCCTCTGGTTCAATGGAAAAAAAGTACACCAAGTTTAATACTTAGGTGGATTCTTTAGATATATAGGGTCTAACCCTAATTCCATAGTTCAATGGGCGAACGACGGGGATTGAACCCGCGCGTGGTGGATTCACAATCCACTGCCTTGATCCACTTGGCTACATCCGCCCCTACCCCCTAGCACTGGTTTGAGTCTCTATCTACGATCAGATCCTTTTACCCGAGCTATCAAAGAGAAGCTTTTTCCGATAGTTGCAAATCTATTGTTTGTTGTGTTTTTTGGAATTAGGGGAAGCTTTGCTTCAACAAGCAAGTAGAAGCTTCCTGGCAAAGCTTCAAACAAAGAGGTTGGGCTGTTCACTTCATTGATTTGACTCCACTTTACACGTTAGTTGATACGGGCCGGGCGGCTTATTGATCAAACAAAGGAAGGCTCGTTTAGTAGACAGCGAGCGAGCAGCAAGCGTAGGCGTTTAAATAAGGCGCTTGCGGCTCCACGTCACCCCTTCGTCCCTCAATAATCATTGTGTCGTCTCGGTCTGTGCCAATGAATCCCTATCTTGATCTCTATCCACGGAGATACCTCTCTATGAATCGATCGTCACTATCCCCTATCCGGATAGATATGTCCCTATGAGCGACTACGCCGATCTTTTTTTATATGTTTTGGCCACGTCCCTTGGAGCTCCGAAGAGGAAGGTTTGGATCTTTAAATCTTATGTCGTGAGGGATGTGACCTATGTTAGGTCCATAAGATACAACAGCTTTTTTTGTTCTATGATTCACCTCCGAATAATGAGTAGGTAGTTCGATCCTTTTGATTCTTCTCTTCCTAGTAAACTGATGGGGGGACCCAGAGCAATAGGTCGAATTACTATATAAGGAAGACTTATAAACAAAAGGACTTTTTGTTCGAGTAGGAAGATTTAGGTTTTTCTCGTTCCTTCTCTTCGATAAGAATAAGTATTTGAAATGATACAAATTCCTCTTCATTCTGTTGTGCTCAGCGAAGGAACTGCCTAAGCATACTTTTTCGGATCCAAACTTCTTTGTTCTTTCTAAGTCTTCTTCTTGCATAGAAGAACGCAACTCTTGCAAAAACCGGGATTTTAGTAGTAGGCGGCACCCCCTCTTAGTTTTGAGTAGGCGGAACCATTCAGTTTTGGTTCTTCTCCACATTCTGACCGGGTGGGCGCAAGCGCCTATGATTTTCTCAACTGATATGTCGATATAGAAAGATCTCCTTATTTCTTCACCGATCGCGTCATTTTCTTGAAAAGATATTAGATCACCGTGGGACACTTTCAAATGAGTCATGCTTACCATTCCATTATTCACACAAAGCCTTCGATGACTTATCGGCTGCCTTGCTTGACTAATAGTTTCACGAAAATGGAGACGAACCGGAATAACGTCCGATCTTGTTTCTGGATTGAGTTGTAAAGGTATATATTCAGTTTGTTCTGTTCCTCTGTGCATCTCTGTGATGGGCCCATGAAAAAGGGGCAACTTTCGTGTAGTTTGTGATTTGATGTAACTGTTTAGATTTTCTCTCTCCGAAAGATTTCTCTTAATGGATCTCTTCTTGTTCCTCAATCTTCCGAGAATGCGGCGTTGTATTTTTGTAAGTTCTCTGTTCCGAACATTTCCTTGAAGTAGACGACAAGTTTTAAATCTTAATGCAGGCATGGCATATCTCGTTGAATCCGTCTTTTTCGCCACATCAGGGCTATGGGAGTCGAACCCAATTCTTCCACGAAGACCCCCCACGAATCAATAAGGACTGAACAAAGACGAGGCAGCTTTAGCTGTTTTGAAACCACATTTGACTTAGCTATTTAGTCAATGACAGATCAGCTTTGGCGTACTTGCAAGTCGTCTAACGTTGTCATGTGACACTATCCTTCCTTGCTTTTTGATACGCTTGCTGGAGAAGGTCGGCTAAGCGCAGGAATGCCGTATGACCGAACTCGAACTCGCGGAAATCTCTCTTTTCTCATATGAAATTATTTGACCCAAAAAGATGATAAGATCATGATAATCAAGGTATCATCATAGATATGACATTAGGCCATTTTCATGATTTTCCACTCCTACCTTCTTTTTCTAGGCATTTCTTCTTTCTGTTCCGGCTCTCCATGACCCCTTCGCCGGTAGCTCGTTTCTATCTCTTCTATTCCTGCGAATACCGGCAACAGCATTGTTTGCTCTTTCGAGCGAGGGGTATTCTGATTTCATGATACAAATGCTTTCCCTAAGAGGCAGGTTGAGGAACTCTGACCCTCCCAGTGGGCTTTTCCGCCGTTTCATTCGCATTAGATGCCTTCTCGTCTTTGAGCTTTAGCTTCAAAATCAAATAAATCATCTTCCATGTTGCGCGCTTGAGATATTAGCTCATCCCATGTGAGTAAGTTCAAGCGCCTGAGTGAGCTCGAATTGCAAGTCTGCTGGCATGGCATCAATAAACCAATCAATGAGATGTTGTTGGTCGCTTGGCTTCTCATTCAGAGGAATTATCTTTTTGATATTCCCAAATCTGACAATGAATTGGTCAACTGTTTCATCATCAGCCTTGGTCATCTGAACTAATTATAGCAGTCTTCTCTGTGCGCTTGGGAGAACGAGGGCTGATCCAATCCGGTCTCTCTTGAACCAGCGGGAAGACGACTAGCTGGATGGTCTTTGAGTCAGAATTCGAACTTGTTGGCGCGGAGAGCCATCAAAGGACAGTGGCTGATTTGTGAGCTGAGAACCCCGCGAAAGAGGATGGGATAACGTGCTACGCCCTTTCCTTCCATCTGGCTACCTAAGCAGTGATCCTTTCTTTCAAGCGGATTCCCCTCCGTAGAATGTAGGATGTCCACTTGAAAGAAGAAGCCCTTTCACATTGTCAATCCTTCAATCCCAATCTTTCTCAGAAGAGGCAGGGCGACTCTGAGAAGTCAGACTGAAGGTTGGTTGTAGACCGATTATGATCCACCGATGTCGATTCTCGAAACTCAAGTAGACTGCGACCCTCTATGTTCTGGATTCTTCCCTTTTTATACTAGGATTGTTGGCATCATCCAAACAATAAATCAGACTCGAGATTGAGGGTCAATCTTTTGGGATGAGATTGTGTCTGCCTTTCTACGAACTGGCTGAAGTAGATCCTTATTCCACTCACTTGCCCACTCAAAAAGTAGAGAATCTTGATTCTTGGGAGAGAAAAAGAAGGATTCTGCGCTAGAAGCCGCAGGGGAGGTGGAGGACAAAGAAAGGTCCAACCGGTAGCGAAAATGCTATTGTCTTCTGTGCACATGTGAGGTTGGGAGTCAATGATTCTGTGAGGTCTTCTTCGATACTAGTTTGCATAGGTTAGTGAGGTAGCGAATAAGGAGACAGGAAAAAGAGGTACCGAAACCCCCTCCCCCTGACTAAGGCCCCAGACAGGTAACCTTCGCGCTTGTCGAGGTTGGGAATCATATCGGAGAATCTTCTTGTTTGCTCTTATCTGCCGAACTCCCTAGACAAACATAGTCTCAACCAGGGCTACCATAGCTTTGATAGAAGCACCTATTTGAATCAGTATGCGTCTTTAGTGCAAAGTGGTACTACTCGGCGGACCGCGACTAGTCGAGGAAAGCCCTATTTATTGGCTTGCTGGTCAAGGAAAGTTATACAACGAAACGGATGAAGCAAAATAACAAAAGACAAGACGACCATCAGTGTCATCGAAATAATGCGAGATCATAAATCAAAGGGCGCTAAGCGTTTCGAGTCTTGCTCGTAGCATCGTCTTCCCATCTAATCTCGAGTTGAGTTGAGCGATCTGCAGTACAAGATTGACAAACGAGATCGGCACTAAGCCTGAATTCACCCTCCTCAGTCAGCGTCGAGAGAGGGAGAAGATCAATTGGTCTAGGCAAACAAACGGAGTGGGCTCAAAAAGGTTTTCTAGCTTTTTGAGGTTCCCTCGATGCTGCTCCCATTACTCCTGACTTGGAGTTGGGTGGTATGAGTGAGATAGTGGAAGCCCCCTCGGTTTTCATTTCCCTTCAAGTGTTTCTCCGCTCTCCCGTACCCGTTCAATCGTCAGTTCGGTTCGATCGAGTTCATCCCTCTCCTTTCAGTCGAGTCACTTCATACCTCTCCAATAGAAGGCTAGGGCTTATAGTCGACGTCGAGTGGCTCCCGCTCCTCCCCAATCGAAACATTTTTTGTTAGGGTTGAAGGGACCAGTCCAGTCGAGAAGGAAAAGAGATTGCGTGAATCATTCAATTGGTTGGGTCTGAGCCCTCCCTCCCTCACCAGTCCAACAGGCACAAATCCGATGGGTTCGTTCGTATCCTTTTTCGGATAGATTCATCCCTGCGTGATTTTATGCTTGGAAAATGCTCTTGTATTGCTGGGTCCCTTTCTATACTAAAAAAGTAGGGAACCGGCCGGTGCACAAGAATAAGAACCGGATGTCGGGTAATTTCCTCGATAGGCTGCTAAGGATCTTCCTCTACTGAATAGTCAATTGACGGGGTCAGTACCAAAGATTGCAACCGATTCCACAGACCATGGCAAACTTCTCCTGGTATATTCCTGTTCATAAAGTGTGCGTTTCGACCGGCTCCCAAGCAAAATTGTATGACTTTTCTGTTCATACACCGACCATGGGAGCGAACTGCCCTACACTGAAAAGTATGCCTAAGGATTGTTCCTAGGGCCATTCCTCCGGTAGGGGGAGTCTGATTCATTAAGTAGGGTATACTTTATATATGAAATTAAATCATATAGCGAAGCGGGAAATGCTGCTTTTGTTTGTGCTACCGTTTTGAGATCCTAGCTTGCAAGGTTTGACTGCCCGCTTGGAAAGATCAACCTCCGGGTTCTATGGATGAACAGAAATCCTGGGAAATACCTGACCCGAAAGAGACTACTTCTCACTAGCTCTTTGATCCAACGCCAGATGTGTCATTCCTATGGTCTATAAATCACTTTCAGCCTCTCCGGCAGACTTTTGAGCAAACGGTTGACTTTTATCTTTTAAAGAATGCCTTTGGTTCCATATGCATCTGGTTCATCCACCCACCCCCTATGATAAAGGAAAGATTCCTCGGGTAGGTCAAAGAGAGCTGGGGAAGGATCATCCCAGAGGCTTGTTCTCTCAGGGTCAGTGGTGGGTAGAGTGCTCCGACAATTACTTCTTTTAATGCTCTTTCTGATCGACATTAAGCTTTCGCAGTCAATATCTGAGATTGATGATGTAACTAAGTGGGTATCACGATGCCTTATCTATCCAAGACAGAATGCCTATGATTGGACAAGGCAGTAGGACCCATTTTGAATATCTGAATTCGTGTATTTAAGTAGAAGAATAGCCGCTTGTCGGGATATGAATGAAATGGTGCTCCACAAGGGCATCTTCGAAGTCATTTTCAAAGCAATAATCAAGTCTTTGAATGATTCTCAAGGGCTCTAGTTCATCCATTGATTAGATTTTGACCATCTAACTAAATAATCAAACTAAGGAGGCTAGATTTTGAATCATCTCAGTGGGAATTTCCCTCAATCTATAGGCTGACCTTTTCGGATTAGTAACGAAATTAACCAATCCAATCAATTGGATTAAGTCGACCGTAGCTTTCCATACTTACCCTGACCCAGCCACCAGCCACTTAGCTCTAGCTTCGGCCGATCCTTCGGCATATGCTTAGTCAAAACCACTCTTGCTACGATGCTACTTTTTGGAGAGAGTCCGGGGATAGGCAGGATATCTTGGTTTGGGAAAACTGGTTAAAAAGAGGAATGCTCCTCCATCTCTGGTTATTGCTTTGGGATGCCGTTGTTTGGTTTGCACTGGCACTTGAACAGAGGGATGGTTTGGCCTTGACTAAACTAGATATTCAGAAGCCAGGGAAATGAAGATTCTCTGTGGTATTAACACTACCCCGGAAGCACTTGAATAGAGTTGTTAAAGTATGCAATATTCATGGGAGTAGTTATGAGAAAGTAATAAAGTCAGTATCTAAAGAATGCCTAAGCGAATTGTTCTTCTCCTGTACCAAAGCTAATTAAGCAAGGCACTGATAGCCCTATCGCTCTTTCTTTCGAGTGGTTATTCAAGAGTAAGCTAATTGACTTTCTATTTCTAGTTCCGGCATCTTTCGGAGGGATTCAATCAATAAGCGAGGATAGCCTTCTAGTTGTTTATGCTAGTAGTTAAAATTCCGGTATTCCATAAAGAAGGAAGAAGGGAGCCTACTATACTCTAAGACTTAATACGAGATGTCTTTCTCCACTATTCAAAATAGAAGAATGTCCTCTAGTAATAAAAGCTTTAAGGCAAGCAATACCTAGCACCAGGGAGAGAAAAGCAGCTTCTAGCTAATTCATTCAATCCATAAGACAGTAAGCTCGTGAATAAGCTAAGAAAAGCTATCCATAAGTATCACCAGACCTCGAGTTGGGATCTTTCCCCGATAGAAGAGATGGCTCCCGATCCGATCATAAGACAGAGTTTGATCATGACTTGCATAAAACTAAAACAGGCTGGACTTGGTAAAGAACTTTCAAACCAGCACCAATTCAGATTGGTTGATGGCTTTCTAGTCTAGGTCGGGCCTTTCTAGGTCAAGAGGAAGGATAAATTGAGTCGAAGTTGGGTGGTCAAACCAATCTTTGATGATGGATGAAGGGGAAAGTCATGGCCTTTGACGTGGGTATGGGCTAGGGCAGGAGTCAAGCTATGCTTACATAGACGCGAGGAAGTCCAGATGAGCTCTCTTTGGTATAACGGTATACTTTTGCCTTGTTTGGAAACTAAGCATTCTCATTCGGAAGGCTCAGTCCCACAAATTCTTTTCAAGAAAGAAGTAAGTGTTTCGAATTGATAAGAGAGAGGAACAAAAAAGAAAATAGGGGCAATGAACTGGATCGCCCCATAAACTTAGAACCCTAATATGCATTATTATGCATGAAAGGTTCATCACTAATGCTTTGTTCTTGCAAAGGAATATTAGATATAGCCCCACCTGCCAAAGGTTTGACAGTGGAAACTAGAGCTCATGCAATTCTAGAATGTTCGAAAGCCAGGAGCAGCTACTGGCCTAGACCGACTGTAAAGAAAGAAGCCAAGAGGCCGCTAGAGCCGTTTTCGAGTCTCTTTCCGATTCTTCCGACCTTGAATCTAGGTTTCCCCTAATGGCTCCTTGCTGCTTTCAAAGCTACACTTGCTTCCTTGGTATCAGGATTCTTTAATAAGACCTGAGATGATAGCGTCATCCTTTAACGCGATCAATTACTGATATGTTGATGATAACACCAAACCTTCACCTGATTCAACAAGGGGGAGGTTGAAGGGCTCTTTGCCGCTACAGGAAAGCCAGTGCATGAAGATCTATTCCCCTCGTCCTACGACCTTCCCGCCTGATTATTGTTGTTAGGTATTTTGACCTAGGAAAGAGCTGCACTAATGGGATAAACATCAACATGGTATTCTGCTACCCTCTCCTCAAAGAGTAGAGCTACTTCTATTACCAGGGCCTTCTTAACGACCTCTTCTCTTGAAGTAAGCCTTCTCTAAGAACTCCAGAAGCGACCCTGAAGCCTTCTCTCGTTGACAACCCTGATGCGTAAGATCTGCCTTCTCGTAGACAACCACTACGGGATAGGAGAAAGATGAGAGAGTACTTTTTCTCAATCCTATCATCCGGAAGCAAGCTACCTTCCTTTAAGCCTATCGGTCAGCGAATAATCCTAGCCTCCCGCAGCCCTTTCTTTGACTTTCCCGATTGAGTTCTTTACTCTAAAAAAAAGTAGTCTAGAATAGTAGTCCTACTTTAGAGTCAGACCATTGTCGTTCTCTAGTCTCATTGCTAGAGGGAACATCATTCCTATTTATACTTGGGTTGGCACATTAGGAAATCCCACGATAGAGACTGACCTTCAAAGGAAAGAATCTATTCAACTTCTCCAGCTGTATGTACTCGGATAAGGATTACCGAGAACCGGAGTATAAGTATAAATAAGGAATTATGAACCAGGGTAGAGACACCTGTTAGATCAATCGTCAAACTACTATTACTATGGTGCAGGGAGAAAACCACGTACTCTTAAAAGAGAAAAAACGGAATGCCATACCTCTGTCATCGAATCGGTCACATCGCTAGCCTTTTGAGAGCCTTACCGAGCTGTGGTACGTATTTACCTAATAAAGGAGCTAGCCGGAAAGGAGTTGGTAGCCGGCTGGTCAATCACCAAAACCGGGCGGAAGGGAATGCCGAAGAAGATGAACCATAAGTATGAGTCTGCAGTAAGCGCTGTTGGTAGGTTAGAAAACCTTAAGGTGCCCGAAAAGTCATTCTAATTGTTTCACGAATGAACCGGGAACTAACCGAGCTCAATTTCACCTCTTCAGGCGATGAAGTATCGGCACGGCATACAACTTTTGACCTAAAATCCATAGTAGTTGAATAGACTGCTACCGGGAGAGAAAGATATTATTATGGTCCGAGGAGAACCGGCTCTTGGTGCCATTGAACCTCTTGCTTGTGAGAATATCCCATGCGATAGGGGCAGGTGTTTTGACTCTACAGATACCATTGGAGAGTAAAGATAGGCCTTAGAACATTGTTGTAGACGCTAGGAATTCTTCTTTAACCCACCTTTCATCCACAGGGAAAGAAAGAGAAGGGCAGGGTAGCTCGACTTCAAGGATAGGAGAGGAGCAAAGGCGTAAGCGAGGAAGCTATGAGTAAAAGGCCCCACTTTTCATAAAGATGTTAATCAAGATAAGCAGCTTAACAACCGGTTAAGAAGTCAGATAAGTAGAAGCCAAGAACGAACTCTTATACTACCTACCCAGATAAACTAGAGCGATAAGGGCCGCTATTCCTTGCTTGCGTGAGGGAATAGAGTAGCTACTGTTGTGTTGCTTTCGAATAATAAGAACAACTATCCGCGGTGGCCCGTCAAACCATTGAACGGAATCCCTCTGTCTCTGTTCACGGGCAAGCTCAGAGTTAAAGGAAGCTCTAGTGTCTACTGGTGAGACAGAATACGGCAAAGTCAGAGATCTCGTCATTGTTTCGGGAGGTATTTATTCGAATCAGATAAGGTTCAAATAAAGGTCTGATATTGCCTACCCTACATAAAGTAATGCAAAAAAGGAAAGCCGGTACCGTCAAAAATTCCCTCACTTCGCTCGCCTTCTCTCGCTTCTTAAGATGGACAGAACTCTCTTTCACCCGGCTTAATTAATGTCGACACCTCCAATCTCCTAGCGTTCTACGTAGCCGAGTCCGCTCGTTCACAAAAGGATGATTATCTGATTCGTATAATGACAGAAAAAGACCATATCAACTGACTGAGAATCCTAGCATTGAACAAAAAGTCAAGCAGGGATCTGTTGATTAACCACCTAGGCACTAAACAAAGAAAGGAGAAGTTTTCATGCTTTATGCAAGGCATAGCGGAGAGTGACTCAGTCCGAGGATATTGAATGAAAACAAGAGCAAGAGAAGGGTCTAAGGATCTTATGGGCTTTTCTCTTATGAGGGTTGGGGAATTACCCGAAAAAAAGTCTTTTGTTGTCGCAGTTCGCAGCCGCCTACACCTTCATTCAATCGAAGAAAAGAAGGAAGCATTACGAACAGATAGCCAAGACAGGATGACAAGATGTGACAACCAGAAGGACAAGCAGAAGCTATGGATGGAATAGAGTCTTTCCTTGCTTTGGCATTCAGTAAGTAGGTCAAGCAGTAAGTAGGCTAAATAGGCATGTATGCTTTCTTGCCCTGAAATTCTTCCTTTTAGGACAGAGGAGTATTGACCACTTATTTGAATGCAGTTTACTCTATGAATGCAAAAGAATAAGTGGTTTTTTAATATTAATAGAAGAATGGTTGTCTAATATCTTTCTTCTATGCTCTTTAGTGAGGGAGGATTTCTAGATAGAGTCATGCTGCAACCAATTTGAGCTCTTAACGAATCCCCTGTGGAGGCAGTCTTAGAAAAAGCAGCTTTAGCGGAGAGAAGTCTAAGGCATAGGCCTGTGCTATCTATTCTACCTTGATGACCTTACCTTAATAAGAAAATCATCCTTGATTAACCAATTCGTCAGTCTGATAAGAGCTCCCACTAAAGGCAAAGAGAGGAGTCAGGAGCAAGATCAACAGGCGGCGGGGGGTCGGGAGATCTGGGCTTGATAGAGCTTAGTAAAGCGCCGGAGGGAGAAAGGTCAGCAAGGTCCGGGCCGAGAGCCGCTTAAATGCCTTTTGAGGCCCCGCTCAAGGCGACGAAAGACCAGGCTATCCCCAGAAAAAGGCTATGGGGAACGAAGGGTCTAAGTAAGGAGCTATTGATAGTGACTAACTTTCACGTGGCGCAAAGAACTTCTTCCCCGGGGATTCAACTAATAGAACCAAAGAGAACCCTAGGGGAATTTGGGATTGAAACTATTCTGTCTTTGAATCTATGTCCGACAAGACAAGCACTAAATGGAATTGATAGAGGTGCGTAGCAGAACTTTTTATCTTTTCTTAGAGCTAACTGAAGAGAACAAAGCAGATGTAGGAGTCACAGTCCGAGAAGCCTGAGTCCCCTCACCATCAGACTAGGGCCATTCTTCGGTAAAGCCAATTACCAAATCCCAAAAAGCGCTCTTGAAGGCGCATTAAACAACTTGTCTGATATTACCGCCCCATAGGAAGATCATTTATCGATTTCATAAGTCAAATACCAGGTCTCCGACTGAAATGATTTATGAGTTAAACCCCGGGGAAGTGAAAAGTCCAAAAGACAGAATTCTTAGCTTAGGCCTGAGATTCTGTAAAAGGCGAGTTTTTATTGTCTTAATAGAATCTCCCCCTATCACTTCATCCGGTTGATAGGGATAGGGGACCACTCGTAGGGTCTGATTAGCCGGACCAGCTTCCTCCCCCGGGGAAGCGACTGGATTACCAGGAGGCACAGGTCAAGCTTCCGGCTGATTCACCGACGTGCCCGGGGCAGGACGTTAGAGTGAGCGCCCCGAAGTAGACAACGGCTGAAAGAGGAAGATGGGCATTTTCCCAATCCACCAATAGTACTGAAGACCCTGTGAAACCCTCTTTAAAAGCCCATACAGCTTGTTTTTAGAATGTAAGACAATGAGAAAGTCCCTTTTACCCACAAGGGAATAAGCCGAGTCCACCAATAGGGATACGCTCTACATCAGATTCAAGGCTGTTAAAGACTAATTACCACCAATCCCAGCTTAGTAACCCGACTTGGATTCTCGCCTACCAAATCATCTCTTCTCTCGCCTTTCCTTACTCACTAATACTTGATTCTGAGTTAGAGGCAAGAAGTTCGATCGCTACTGGCCTGGCCGTAGCACACTCACGCTTCTAGTAGCTCTTCCTGGATATTTGAGCTTTCTCTATTTCTTTTTCTTATAGGAGATTGAACTCTTTCTTGAGAGAGTGAAGCCAAGTCAGTAGCCAACCAGGGTGAGAGAGATGCGAATCATAGTTTTTTTTCAGAAAGAAGAAGAGAAGAGCAGCAGGGTCTCTATTTTGATTTATAATACGTTCTCAGAGTCAGTCAGAGATATATGTTTACCAAATCCTGAAATCAGTCTAGTTACTTCGTTCTCTATCTTTATCTCTTTCTTCGAGCCTCTAGCCGGCACAGCGGTTGTGTTCAGCAAGCAAGGAGTTTACCTGTTAGCCAGTGACTTGATTGAAGCTGTAGGCCTTGAAGCAGCCTGGTTGATGAGCTGATATATAATCTCTATCGAGCCTCATATGCATGCAAGCCAGTGTTAGTAGCGGGGAAGCGTCAGCTTGACTAACACTTTTTTCCTCCGAGCTAGGAGTCTGACTTGATCTTTCTCGGTGTCAAGACAGTTTTCGTAGTTATCTAAGTTAGATTTGTTAGTCTAGTTTTCTGACTTTCAGTAGCAGGAGGTCTAATTCAGTTAGTTTATTTAGAAGTAGCTCTTTCAGTTGCTAGCACTAAGATTGAAAGGCGGCAAATAGAGTCTTTTGTAAGTAATGATGTGAGTTTTCCCGGTCTCAACCCAGCAGAAAGTCCTTTGATCGCTTGCCGTGATTCGAGTTTTCATTGCATTTCTTATGAATCACTAAAAATGAAAAAGAGATGGTTGGAAGGTCCATGGTTCACCAGACTCTGGATTGGATCCCGGCTCAGGCTTAACGCTATATTAATAAGAAAGAAATGGAAGTCGCGAAGATATATATTCTAAAAAATAGACTTTTTGACAAGTGTGAAGCTAGCTCAGTAGAGCAAAGGATCCATTACATGGATCTATTCTTTTCCGCGCTGATCTCTCGTCTTCGATTGGACCGTAAACAACTTCTTCTATGGACCTTAAGTACCTTCTCACCCACCAGAGTTGACAGGGGCCTTCTAAAGCCGCATAGCCTCAGATTCGGCGAGAGAGTATAGGACTAAGAGGCGACTTGATAGCCACTCAGATTATATCCCTGGCGAGAGGAGTGGAGTTCGATATGGTTCCCCTAGAGATGAAATGGTAGTAGCCCGGGAGTCTGAAAGGGTGCCAGAGTAGGACTAGGCAGCCTATGGTCGGTTGATAGTACTAAGTGCCTTGGGTGGTAGAAGTCCTTTGCAAGCTAACTTACCATAAACCGAAGACTCCATTTGATGGTGAGACTTTAGAATCTTATAGCATATAGCTTGAAGTCTGATCCCGCAGTAGTAGAACCAGCTTTTACATGCATGGACCTTTCCTCTTTTTTTTGACTTTTTTGTAAAGAGGTGATGATGTAGGTACAAGAGTCATAGGTGTACCAGTTTTAGTAACAGGTCTTTTTGTTGAAGCGGGTTCTGCTCTAGTTACTAGTTCTTCCGGATGGTCTACTCCCAACAGGGCTTTGACAAGCAATTCCAGTTCTTGGTCTAGCCAGTCGGTCGTACAGTCCTACGGGTTATATATAAGAGAAACGAGTACACAATCTATGCTCCTGTCGAAAAGAGGGTATAAAGCTCACAGTTTAGGACTTCTTTCTTCTTTGTTATTCCCTCGTGATTTGACTTCCAATTCATTATCATGCATCATACCTGTGAGAAATATGCCTCGATACCCCGGAATTGAAGAATCCTTAACTGATTCCGAGGGATGTGAGACAGTAAATAGAGTTTTTGACTTATTAGGTCTTGTCAGAGCCTCAAATTAATTCCTGTGTGAAAAGGGTCAAATAGAAAGAGAAAGGGATTCTATTGCTTGATTGTTCTCGAATCCACTGAAGAAGGCCATTATCGCATCTAATAGCATATAGCATAGGGCCTCGAGCTGGAGAAGGGATTGTGCACTGGAATCAATAGCAATAGTAGACACGACAAAAACAGAATCGAAAGAAGGCCCTAGCGGACCCATATGAGCTAATTTCAATGTTGGTAGAGGTGACAGACTGGCCAAATTCGCACAGTAGTAAAGGTCTTTTTTTCCCGGAGCACTCTTTCTATTCGCTCTAGCCAGGCTTTCATCATCCGATATGAAGGATTCTCTGCTCCGAGATGACAAATCTTCTTCTTTCTCTTTAGCTCTTCTCTTAAAAAGGGAAGCTACTATACCTATATCGGGAGGGGATGGCCGTCTAAGCATGTCTCTTGAGGGAGGTGGCAAGGCAAAGGGTTTGCCATAGGAAACTACGAGGTTGTTAGCCCCTATTGGTCGATGGCGCTTCTTCGCCAGATACCCACAGATAAGTTATGTAACTAAAAGTGAGATTCCTTAATGCACATCGGCCTCTCTTTGATCATTCCTGTGTTTCGGTGCTTGCCCTTTCTTTTAAGAATAAAGATCTTCATCGATCGGAACTACGGCTGTCACTCCTACAGGATCGGGAGACTTTTCTTACGAGAATGTCGTTGAAGTAGGATCGCTAGTGGGATAGTCCAGTGGTACTGCTTCGAACCCTTGCCTCTGTTGAAACAATTACCCAACGGGGACCGACAGTTGCTTAGTCAAGATCTTCCATTCAGGGGTCATGAATGATTAACAGAAACGAAGGGTGAGTGCAACGAACTATACAAAATGTACCAGTCTTGTAGCGAATATCGGTCAAAAGTCCCGGTAGGGTCAGCAGCGTCGGGAGGCGGAGGTGAACAAGAAGGACTCTCTCTCGCCTCTCTATCTTTCTACACACAAAAATTCCCCGGTGGAATAGTCATTCCCTCCAACTACTGCTTGCCGTTCGTTCCAAAGCTTTAGAATATGGTTACGACCTGGTCGGTGTTTATCGCCGATCCATCCGACCTTTGTTGGCCCGGTCTCAGAGCGCTCTCCCTCTAATCACTAGAAAGCGCGAATAAAAAAGCAATTCTTCATTTATAAATATAAAGAATGAGGATGAAGTTGTTCAAAAGTTTGAGGCTAGCTGAGAGCGCCCCTCTCTTCCTATTCTAAAAGACTCTTGGCTTAACAAACATTCTTGTCCCAAATCGCTTGCATATGAAATTGGAGATCAAAAAAGGTATGGCGGTTGGGCCTCTTATTCATTCAGAGATGGTCCTTACTCAGCGGGACTCGTCGGCACCGGGAAGAGGTTCTGGGGGAAAGATCTGTCTTACTTGCCGACAGTGACTCTCTAGTTATGTATGGGTATCCCGCGTTACCTCGACCCAAAAAGGTGGCAACCGGTTCCGGGATAGCGGACTCTCTTTTTCCATCCCGAAGGCAGACTTTTTTCGATAAGGAGGGGGACCCTTCTATTGTATTGATACTAATCCCGCCGGAGGAAACGGTTAGAAGCGGAAACCTCTTCATGAACAGATCCGCGAGTTTCTCTTATTCTTATGGGCATCACACCAGATGGGGCAGTCCCAGTAAAGGATCAAAGCCAAGGTTTGTTTGGATTACTGTCTTAAACAAAGAAACCTGAAAGCAGCTACACCTCTTCTGGTAGGTCTAGTTCTCCCATTCTCTGATATCTATCATTTGACTGGGATTTCTTTCTCCCCTTATTCGCCTTAAACCCATATGACATCAACCAGAAGCACGAAAGCAAGTCTGTTTGTTCAGCTGAATTGGCTATGAAGGAAGGAAAGGCAGGAAATTCTATACTTAACATCTTAATCATGCACCCTATTCAAAGAGGAAGTCATCTCTCTGACAAGAAAATCATCTATATTACGCCATTTGACGATCATAGATGTATTAGGGCGGCCCTTTGAAAGAGGAAGATTCCCGACCGGGGAGGCGGGTAGAAGAGCAAGCTGAGTTTCCAGACTCTTGGACTACACTAGGCCCACAGGGAAAACTATGACTGGTCAGCGGGGAACCACTAGTCATGGTAGCCATCCCCTTCCCCTTCGATCTATCATGGATTAAAAGAGATGGGCATTGAACACAGCCAAAGCAAAGACGGAGGAGAAGCTATGACGAAGCGACTCTCCTTTCTTTGACGTACGGTATAAGTTGAAGGCCAAGAATGAATGGTAGACGTAGGCAAAAAAGGATAAACGTTCAGGCTTCAGACGAGGGGCAGGAACTTTCTAAGCCACTCCAAAAAGGGAAGAGAGAAAAGAAGAGAGGGTTTGTCCCAGCCGTTAGAGAAGAATTTGAAATAGAGAGAGGTTAAGTTAAGCCAACGGGAATGTCATCAATCACTTTACGTCCAGCTGAAAGCGGAGAAAGCCAACCGAAAGAAGGTCTAATCACCTTCTTATCTTAAGAGAGAAGAACTTTCCTGTGTTCAAGACATACCATGAGTGAAACCGAAACCGCTAGGCGATTTTCAGATCTTTAAAAGCAGGGGATGAAGTCCTACAACAGTGAACCGGCTGTTCACAAGGATGACTTGTAGGGCATGGCAACAAGGCGTAGGAGGGCCTTTTAGCGGATTAGCGTGGCACTTGCCTTTGATTTCAGAACCAAGACTCTGCTTGAACCGGATTCCCTACTCTAAGAAAGTCAGTGCCCGAGGGGAAGAATAGGCAGCTGTTAGAGGTTGGGTCGGTGGGAATAGGACTAGCTTTCTTTACAGAACAGATTCAACAAGAGAGTCCTCTAGGCCTGTTCGTCACGTTTGCTTTCTTAGTACAGTCTTCCCTTTTTTTCCTATTAAAGTGCTTACTATGGAAGGGATTAGCAAGAGGTCAAAGCACTGGGTCTAGTGGGACTTCCCCTTATAGGCTAGAATGGAAAGATTCCCCACTCCAGTACAGCATTTTCTTAAACTGAATAGTTTAAGGGTCAGCAGAGAGGATGGATAGCAAACCTGTAAAAAAGAGGGATATTCAAAGTCTGGGTCCATGTAAATGGCTTTTGTTTGAGCTCCTTAGGGACCGAGAAAGAAGAAAGTCATTGCTTGATTGATTCAAGGTCCTCGCCTATCGTCTTAGTAAGGTCCCATTTCCTTGTTGGTGTAATAGCCCCGCCGGGTCAAAACTCTTTCTATCTCGTACGCATTGGAATCGGTACATCTCTTTGTCGGTAATCCCCTATTCCGTAACCAGTCCAGCCATTAGTCCATTCCGTACTCTCTCCATCTAAGATCCCGTACCTTAGCAGTCCATGTAGTTAGTTTCTTAGTTGTTTGATGTAGGCTAGCAGCCAGTCTTCTATAGTAGGTAGGTGGGTGCAGCCTTTTCCTAACTCCAGCTGGAATCCGATTCTCCCTCTTCAACATTGATTGTACCGGTCTTTCATCTCCTTCAGGGCTTGGACATAATTTTGATCTTGTCCTTGTCTTGTATCTGGTACACTTAAAACAAAGCCAATCCCTTTTGGAGCTACCTCTGAATCCACTGGCAATGAGAATCCCAATTCATTTGGAATAGGTAAGTCAATCTTCGCCGAAGCTAACATCATCTTTCTCACGAGCTGGGATCGAAGGGAATAAAACAAAGCTAGCTCGGCTAAGACAGAGAGGAGGTAACCAGCTTTTGAAGCACCGAATAGGGGCGGGTACTAAAGAGATTTCACCTTTAGCAGAGATCAGGGATTCCCAAAAAGCGGATAGTTAAGTTCGAAGGGAAAGAAGGCAATCGATCAGATTTCGGCGAGGTTACCAGATGCTAACTAAACTTAAGACTAAGCAGCAGACGCAAAGTCAGCACTCGATCGACCTGATTCTGTTGAGGCCCAGATTGAAGGAATAGGAAATTGGGTACTCGACAGAAGGTCGGGCCACCTCAACCGAAACGGAATAAGGAGAAAGATCAGATCAAGAGAAGGAGCGAACTACTCGATCGACTAAGGCCGAAGAGAGAGGAAGGTTTGGCACTGACTTAGCCGGTTAGGCGAGGGGGGAACTCTCAATACTCAGCAGCAGAGAAAGAGACGAGAACAACCGATTCTCCGGTAAAGAATTGTCACCTTCTTTCTAGAATAGTAGAGGATCGGAGTGAAGCTCCTGGAGAGGAAAGCCTAAGAGCTGGGGTTGGGGCTTTTTTTGAGGCATCTAGTTCAGTAGCGGAGGAAGAAGTGACATAAGTTAGGGTTGTTTCCACACCTGAACCTGAGGACTAATCCGAAGAAGCTGATACAAGGTTCGCAGATGCTGACACAGAAAGTATGGAGTTTCCAACTGATTGACCAACTAGGTTAGGAGTTGAACCAGTAGCAGGAGTTGCGCCAGGAGTTGAGCCAGGGGTTTCCAACAGGGAATCAACCGAAACTTCAAGATCAGCCGCAGGGGCGGGATTCGATTCCAATACAATAGAAGAAGAGTTCCTTACGAGCCCAGAGGAGTTTACCAGCTCAACAGACCTCTCAAAAGAGTAAGAGGACTTTGCAGACTAACTATTCCCGAAGATGCTTGATCGGGGGCGAGACCAGGCTAACTAAGCCAACAAGGAGAGGTCATGTAATACGCTCGACCGACAGGGAGAGGAAAGAAACCCTTCGCCTAACTTCCATCCCGCTTGCTTGCGAACTCAGAAGATTGGCATGTGTATGGCTGCGAGAGCGGGGGAGAAGAAGATTGATTCTTAGACGACAACGCCTAAAGCCGAGTGACCCCAACCGTCAGCAACCCTAGTAGTCAAGTTGCAAGCGGGGGTGAGATCAGGAAAGAGAAAACAAAGCATAAGACTGAATATGAAAGAAAGTCTCTCACTACTTAACTTAAGACTGAACTTTCAGTATAGGAGGAAGATTGAACTATTTAAGTCTATGATATTACCACGAGGAGGATCTTCATCTCAAGCCTAAACTCAGATTCGTAGCAAGTCGGCAAATGTCCTTAGTGACCTTCGGGAAGGTATTAACCAATTCTTTGACTAACCATCCTCTTAGTTATAGCACCAGACGATTAGACGCAAGGAATGAAATCAGCAAATAGATTATGAGACTCTTCTTCCTTTTGTAGCCCCGGTACATCTCATTGTCTGGTATTCCGTATGTCTCCTTGTCTCTTGGAAAAGCTTCCAATCATATCCCCTCCACATCATATAGGTCATCTCCGCAATTAGGAAGACCCTTTGGCCAAGAACCGATATCCTCTAATCCTCATAACAGAAAAGAAGTAGAGTTTGTTCACAAGGTTGGGTCGTGATATATAGTTTGTGTGCCGGTAAAGAAAGCACTTGGCTTTAGAGCCCGGGAGAAGACAGACTGAATGTGTGAAGCATACAGGGAACTTCTCTCCTCTCAACCTCGAGCCATCAGGCAATGCGGGTCAACCAACTCTTGTTTGCAGACCGATTGGCTTCTCTCTCAACCTGTTCCGGATGTGCCTCCGCGCTGAAAGGGGCACTCATTCCCGGGTTGCTGAAAGTGAGCTAAGCAGCAAGAAAGCCTAAGCTGCGTAGCAGAAATGCTAGTCCCGAAAGGGCTCAACTAACTGCTAGTCTGACCTAGTCCCGGTGGGACTAGTTCATTAGGCTTGGAAGAAAGAGTCTTTTCAAGAGCCCACTACGCGCTAACTAGAAGAGAAGGAAAGGCATTGACGGTGGATTCTCTAGCGGCTCCCTCTGGGCATCCTACGTTGACGGTATTCTATCTTATTTTCACAGCTCTCGAAAGAGTGTTAAAGACGCACGCATAGAAAATGAAGTTCCTAAATCACTGAAAGCTGCTTTGGTAGTCACTAGCGCAGGAGTTTTGATGCTTTACAGCTTTCCGCCTATCCACTGCTGCTTGTGAGTAAGCAAATGACAACGAACTCTTAGCAAGATTAGGATTGAAGCCATAGAAGGAGCTGAAAGTCTTTTAGTTCTTTCATACCTCTTATTCAAATTGCTGTGGTGGTGGCGAAGTCAGTCAGACTCTGTTGTGCTAGAATCAGCTGTGGGACTTGAAGTGAAGGATATGGCTTGACCAGGTCTGACTTTAGTTGCTATTGAGTGGGATCTAGTATTTTATTGTATTAGAATACTAGATGTCAAAATCTCCATCTCTATCGCCCGTCCTCTGTTTAGCAATCAGACTGAATTCCGTCCACCTCTTAGAGGCGCTTGATTCATTAGTTGCTAAAAGAGCTAGAACTTAGGGAAATGCGCAAACCTTCACTCCTTAAAGTGAAAGGGTTATTACAGAGTGGAATGAAAGAGCTAGAAGTTCTCTATGTGATCAGCTGATCCTATATAAACAACCGGAAATGCTAGACTAACTGCTCTAGAGGCTGGAGAAAGCCAGAGGTTACGGTTAAGAGGATTAGGGAATAAACGAAGGCAAGCTTAACTCGCTCGAACTTCCGTATTTTATAGGTCCAGTGAACTCAATCTTGAACCCCAGTTTAGGTTTCTCCTTTGCCTATGAGGTTTGATGACAGACCGTGGTAACTTCAGAAGAGGCCTTAGAAGATTCTATTAGAATTATAGAAGTAGGAAAGCCTTCAACAAGAAAGGGGAACCCCAGCTACGAAGCCCCGTCTCCGTTATGCCAAAGGTTGGATTTCACTACGTCCTTTCATCTGTTTGTTGTCAATTAGGCCGTCTAGGATCAACCCATAGTTTTCAAACAATCACTAATCGTACTATTCTAGCTGGATTTGTCCATCAATGGCAGCAGAGGACTTTCTCGATATTCGAATAGCAAGCAGTTGAGAAAGTAGATTTGTGCTATTAAAAAGGCTGCTTATGTGCCCCTTCGAGTTGACTATCTTTTAGAGTACCGGTGAACGGATCATTAGCTTTATATAAGACTCCACTCCTAGCGAGACCTCCGCTGCAACAGATATTCCTCACCCTTTTCATATTTCTCGGTCTTCCATTGGGCTGTCATCTAGCTAGTTCAAATAGCCCTAACTGGGAAGGAGCGGTAGAAGAATAAGTCAAGGTTTTCCGTTAAAGGACTGTAATCTGACTCTTTCAGAAAGACGGAACTCCGAGTGAACAAAGCCGACTGAGACTGACTTCCTTCAGTAGGGAAGTGAATTAGCTTTCGTTAACAGAGATGGAAAGCATCCAAAGAGATCGAATCATAGCTATGTAAAGTAGCCCTTGGGCTGAGACGTCCACTCTTTTTTCTTATTTTCATAGGGGTCACTCGCCCCGGTAATTGGAGTTGTGTTCTATATGACTTTCGCCCATCCAGTATTTCCCTTTAAAAACTTCGTTATTTAGGAAATTGAGTGAGCCCTGGCTGAACCCGTCACTTTCTTCCTTTATTTCGGGAGGAGTCTCTCAAATGGGCAGGAAGGATAATAAGAGATAGGATTTCTTTACCTGATATATCTTTCTTCTTTTCTGGAGTTACAGTGCCAGGGTAATAAGTCTCTATTACCATTCAGAATTCCTAGCCGCGCGTTTAAGTTGCTTTCCTTCTCCTAATACCTGTGAAGGTTACCTGAAGGATCACTCTTCTTTCTCCCAAAATCCTTATTACAAGCCTATCCTAGGAGTCTTGCAACGAAAGCCTAGGGGGGCTAGGAAGATATTTCACTACTCTATCCGCCAGCATCTCAATGCTTAATTATTCCATTCCCAGTCTGTAGTGCTTCTGCCAGCAATCCATTTCCAGTAACTAGCTCTGGCTTTTGGAGTGCCCCGTAATCCTTGTTCCCAGTTCCCATGAGTGAACGAAAAATTATTTAAGAGAGGATTTTTCTAGAACCGAGTCTGTAAAAGGCTTATAGGATGGGGAAGAAAGATTTCGGTCTATTCAAGTTCAAGACCGGTGTAAGCTGGAGTCCCATGGGGGGCGAAGAGCAGGGAGAATTGTAGTAGAAAGGACAACTGCTCTCGAATCAGCAATGCCACTTCGAAAGAAAGGGAACCTGTTGGGTTGGGAGAACCTTCTTTCTAAGTCGAGTGACTGGGGACTACCTCCTCGCTGGAAAAACTACATTCTTGCTTTTGGCATCTTCCCTACCCACCTCCAGTTTTTGAGAGCAAACCAATCCAATCTCGATAGCTAGGATTGATGTTCAGTCGTCTACCGTACCTTATCAATAAGGTTGGGATTAGCAGTTTCAATTGGGTCTCCAAGTCAAGTTATTAGGAAGGGGTGCTCCCCTATCATATGAAAGAAGATCCCGGTAGGATTGGGAGAAGGTTCTCGGGACACATGGTTCAAAGGAATAATAGTTGTTGGCTAGCTTTAATTGATGAGGAAGACTTACTGCATTATGAATGAGCAAGCCGCAGGAGCTCTATCTGCTTTAGTTCAATTGTAGTTCAGTTCAATAAAAGGGCGCTAAGCTCGAGATATATTTATATATAGAAGTATTAACGACTGACTTGGACACCAACGGACTAGCACCGACTTCCCTGATATTTATTTATCAATTCGAGCAACTTGCAAGACTTTCCCCCCGGTTGGTTGTGGGTGGGAAAAGTTGTTGCTGATTGAGCACCCATCTATATCTCGATCAAGGATGAAACACCTTTGTACCCATGGAAAGCTGCGTTAGGGGGCGGGGGAAAAGGAGACAGATAATTGCATTAGATCTGTGTGTGCGGCGGGGGATCGGATCAGATTGAATGTAGCTTCCTTCCTGGCGAAAGATCAGGCCCTATTAGTAAGCGAGGAGTGAGTGAGCGAAGCGAACGAACGAAGTGCGCTAAGCGTGATCAAGAGAAGATCAGGTCTGTGTGTGTATTCGCAGGTGTGCGAGTTTAGTCTGTGTTCTGTCTTTCTGTATCCTGACTTCTGTCTTCTTAGTCTGTCTTTTGTTAGCTCGGTAGCTTTTATTTTTTATTGATTTTGTTTGGTTTTTGGTGTGGTTTTCTTGCAGCGGCTATTTTTCGTCGGTGCGATTGTCTTTTTGGTTGTTCTTTCGCTGGTATCGATGGATGTTTCTTCTCTCTCTCTCTGTATGGTTGCCTGTTTCCATGTTCAACTCTCATCTCCCTCGTATGGAGTTAGTTAGCTCTCCTCTGGTTTTCCTGTCCCTAGCTTTTTTCCTTTTGGCTATCTTCCCGAGTTTGTTTTTTTCTCTTTCCTGGATTGGTTGAGTTCCTTGCCCTCTATATCAGTTGCTTCTTCCGACCTAGCTGCCGAGACCTAGTGAGCTTACCTAGCCTACCGATTAGGCTACCTAGCTTTTTTCTCTGACCAGTCTTTGTTCTGTGTGCTGCTCTCTTTCTCTGTGAGTCTTGAGCGTCTTTAGTTCCTTTCTTTAGCTAATGCAGTTCCTGTCCTTTTTTTTGGAATACTCCTCACTCCTTCGAATCGAATCATTTTTCCGACTTTCCCTCTCCTTTCAGTCGAGCTCCTTCGGACCCTCTCCTCCCGTTCGAGTCACTTCATCCCTCACCCTACGTTCAGTCTCCCTCTGCGATTCTTGAGCTAAGGGGATTGATTTTGAGCGCTATATTGTAGGTGTGCGTGTGTGTGCGCGCCATGCAAATCGGGCCTATAAGCCACGTTTTTTCCCTCAAATGACCTATCCTGTCGTGACGGATCCTTGGTTGCGAATGAAAGGACGCGACTCTATAATCATGGAACCATCGATTGCCACGTGGCCTCCAAGGTCTACGTAGTAGTTCCTAGAACTTCTGTCAGGTAGTTGTCCAACCGTTGAAGTAACCGTACTAACTTTAAACCTCGCATTCCTATACTTCTACCAACGGTTTGCTTATCCCATCCTTTCCTTAGGCTTTCCCTCTAGGCTTCCGCAGGACCCACTTGTAGTATCCCATACGGTCTAACAATTGACTCCTTCGTCATTCCACCATGCATCCAACGGTTGACTCTCGTCCTTCCATTTCCCTAGCACTTGGCCTTGTATCGGTCCAACCATTCCTCCGCTCGAATTCCCTGCGGACTTATTAAGCGTCAGCCCCTTCGGCTGCTGGTTGAGCCGTCTGACATCTGTCGAACTCGTTGCACCAGGGTGACCACTTTGTCTTCAAAAGACACCGGACATCTTAACTTCGATCCTATAAAAAGATCCATTTAGAATGAGAGAAAGGCAGTGTTTCATCCATATCCTGCTTACCACGAAGTGAGCCAGTAATCATTCGTACAGAACAATCCGGTCGGGTCCACGCCTCAATTTCATTTAGAACCGTTAACAGGAGTAGGCAAAGGGTTGCCTTTAAAATCCTGGTTTCTTACAGAACCATTCTACATTATCTAATACACTTTGAAAGCAAGCATTTAGTTTGAAGCTTACCAGGTTGTAACATAAACTTTTCTGCTGGAATACCAAACACCCTTCATGAATGTGCTTGCTCTTCTGTCTGTTATGCCATGCTTTGCGCTGTTGCTGCTGGACAATGCCACTCAGCATGTAATCCGTCTTCCTCTAACTGTTTCAGATTTGTTTATGTACAAAAAAAACTTTATGCGTCTTATGCGGGGCTGCCAATCGTAAGCTCGGCACCAGGAATTCCAAGGGCCTCGGTGCCATACACCAACTGAAACGGAACCGGGCGTAGCCCGTCTTAGAACTTGTACGAAACGCCCGTAGAATGGTAGTCTATAGGACCAAGACCATTCGTCTCAAAACTCTTCCGCTACTACATATGAATCGAGATCTTGTTCGTTGACTCGGCTTGTCCGTTGGCTCTAGGATAAGACGGACTCAACTTTTTTTGCAATCAGGAAAATTCTTTGGTGAGATTTTAGATCAGGTCGTTTACGAAATGCGTACCTCGGTCACTTGTGATCTCTAATGGACAAAAAAATCGGACAAGAATATCCACGTTGATTCAGATAAACCGAGCGTCTTAGCCGAGTGATCCTTCCACGGGCTTCCACCCATTGACTCATAGATTCAGTAGCCACAACTATCGGTTTCCACGCGAAGGGGGTGTCAAAGGACCAATAACAGAGAATCCCCAACGTTCAAAGATTCCATGTGGCATGGATGGCTGCAACGGCATAGCATCAAATAAGCTTTCCCAGCGTCAGCCGCAACTCCTTTCAGGGTTCGATATCCTTGGTTTGCCAGTTCGTTGACATGCATCACAGGAACGCACGAATTCTTTCCTAAAATAACGTCGGCACCATAGATAGACCTGCCAAACAATGATTCCTTGCAGTAGCATCCGCACTGACATGTCCACCCGTGAGGCCTTGATGCACCAACATACATCCAATGGCATAACATCGTTAACATCATTCGAATACATCGTCGTCAAACTTGATCTGCACCCGACTTCGTTCATTAGCTGATACGGACTTCCGAACCAGATCTATCTTTTCGCTGATGTGATGAATAGGCCAATCGAATCGGGATCGGAGGGGCCAGTGAATCGGCGTTGTTAGTGGCTCCTGTCTCGTTTTCCTAATCTTGAACAAGGAAGGAAGAAGCGTCTGGGAGCCGGCACTCCTTCAGGTGCTTCTCCATTACGCAGACGATACAAATGGTCAGCGGCGACATGACTTCGTCCAGGTCTCGTTATAATGGAACAATCGAAGTCTTTCAATAGCAAGAACCATCTACATATTCGACTACTAGGTTTATTCACCAAATACAATAAGGCCTTCTGGTTCACATAGAAAACGAACTTTACACCCAGTCTCCACTTTTGTACTAAATAGATCATGGCCAGACCTTTTCGTTCGGTGGTTGTATAATTCCCAAGCTGAAAGTCGTCTACTTGCAAAGTAGATGGGGTGATCAAGCTTCGTTGGCCCTTCATTGGTGCGAGATTGAACGGATCTTCCTCCTTCCCCACCCAAGCCAACCCTTCGATGCTCTCCCATCTCACGATTTTCAATGTGACCTTATTCCACCACTTCGTTAGACGTCCGACCAAAACCATTTTCTATCTGGAGGTCATACGAAATTCCGGCTATGAGACCGATCAAACGTCAGAATTTGTGCTCACCCTTGGCCAAACGGGCTGGGATAGAAAGAGGTCTTCCCGGTTAAAGCATTCAGTCTTCACTTCCATTTTTCACCCCCAAAAAGAAGCAGTTTCAGATGCATTCGCGGGCAGACGGTGTAGTTTACCCAGAATCAAGAGGAGCAGGTGAACGGACTTTCTTCCGGAAAGGATGAATTTGCATAGATATAGAGAAGAGAGGACCCACCTATGAGACTAGTTTCTACTTAATTAATAGACGGTGAGAACTTAGATGTTGTTTCAAGGAAGGGCGGCGGGTAGGCTTGGAGCTTAGAAGTCAGGATTGGGAGCTGCGCCGCTTCAAGAGGAAACCCGGGAAATTCACCTCAGCATACCAAGGTCTGGGGCTGAGGATCGTGCAATTCAATCTCTTTCTTTCTTTTGAAAGGATTCCGATCATATCTAAACGCCATAATTATTCGGGTTGCTAACTCAACGGTAGAGTACTCGACTTTTAAGTGCGGCTAGGATCTTTTACACATTTGGATGAAGCAACGGATTCGTCCATACCATTGGTAGACTTTGTAAGACCACGACTGATCCGGAAGAGGAATGAATGGAAAAAACAGCATGTCGTATCAAAGGAGAACTCTGAGAATACTTCATCCTTACCGGCGTTTGAATTCTTGGAACGAAACAAAACAAAATAATGAAAAGTTGGGTTGAGTGAATAAATGGATAGAGCCCTATGGCTCCAATTATAGGTTTTCTAAAAGAAAAGCAACGAGCTTCTGTTCTTAATTTGAATGATTACCCGATCTAATCTAATTAGATGTTAAAAAAACTTAGTGCCGGATGCGGGAAGTTTCTAAATATCGCGGATTCTCGATTTTCTTTAATTCATCCTAACTATTCTCCATTATGGAGTGGAGACGAATAGACAACCAGGAACCTTATTTCTTTCAAAACTTGCTCGACACACGAACCTCGCAAGACGAGAGTCGGATCGAGGATAATCCTTTCAAAGGACAATGTCAGATCTAGGATCAAAAACCTTTCCTCAGGCAAGGTCAGCTCTAGAAGTAGAAGAGGAGGGGGCTAAAGTCATAAGAATGAAAGAGTCGAAGATCAATCCTCAGGCTGTGCACGGTGAACCTTTTTTTAGTGCTGTAGATAGAGTTGGACCCCGGCGCTTGGAGGCAAAGGCGCCCGAATGAGCGAGTTCTCGTTCGGCAATGTTAAGATCTTGTTATGGGGACACGTGGGAGAAGATGATTCGGTTCTAGCTGAAGAAGACGTGCAACGATTCAAGTCGCAATGTAGAGAGACTAAGAACAATAAGTATTTGCTGCTCCGTCAATTCAGTCAGTCTCTCACAGGTATGGCTTTTCGTTAGTCTTGTATCTTGCCTCAGAATGAAATTCAGAATTGGGATCAGATGGAACGGGCCCTCAGAGAAGAGTCAAGGTCGTAGTTAAGTAAGCATACCTAACGCATAGACTCTCTTCGGGCGCAACCCAAACGGCACGGCCTTAAGCCTCCTTTCCGGCCGCAGCAGTAGAGTTCGGTTTTTCTAGATAAATAAGGTTGAATTAGAGCTTGATGTTACCCTTTCCATATTCGTACCATCTCCAAGATGAAGTCTCGTTTTTTTTGCCTATACTCAAAATCCATGGTCGTCCCAAAAAATTGATATCCATGCTTTTGTCGTCTATTAGTCATCGGTAAGACTACATAGGAGCATCCTTTGATCACTATTTTCTAGCGCCCCGCATACTCTTTTTAGCTCAGCCATTCTCAACTTCGATTTGGCCATAGTGTTCCTACCGGAAGTAATTTATTCTTATCTTCTTCCTCCAGAATTTCTTGGGTCTTTCAACACTGTGTTACCAATTGCCATTGGAACTACTGCTTCTCGATCAACTATTTTGAAACATGCTATTGGTTGTTCTAAGGCTACTGTCTCGGTGCCTTTCTTTCATCAAAGAAGGAAGTCAGTCAAAAACTTACAGACCCTTAAGTCATTTGAGTCTCTTTAAGAATAGTCTGAATCACTTGGACAGTGGAAATCCAATTTGGAGAAGGGTTGTTTTTTATGGTACCTTCAGAATCGGGGTTCGCTGCTGTGGTGTCTTCAACTTTCTTTGATTTTTTTGCTTTCTCCAGTCTTCTGCTGGTGTCTCTGGGACTCTTGTCGTTAAACTTCTTCGAACATTTGTTTGTGGCTGTGGCATTCTTGTTTTTATGAACTTTTGGCTCCTTCTAATCATTGTGGTTACACAGTAGGTTCTTCTTCGTCTGCTTCTGTTCCCACAAAGTTTACCTAGTGCTTAGGACATCCGGAATTATCTAACCTAATCCACACCATTGACACATCAGTTGTGTTGATAGGTTGGTTGTTTGGACAATTCTTGGTCCAATGCCCCCACCCAACCTTCCTTCACACCCTGCAAGCGCAATTGGTCGTCCTTCCATATCATATTCCCGGGGAAACTCTCTTAGGTTTCCTTCTTGGTGATCTCAGACTTTGTTCTTTCGATTCGAAGGCCTCCTCTACCGCAGTTTGGTAAGTAGCACCATGTTTGGTCTGGTTCTTGTGTTGTAACGGCACCCTTCGTTTCGTTTGTTGTGCAGAAGGGATAATATATACGATACGAACTCTTTGGTTGGATCGGACAGGGACTTCTATAAAAAAGATCTTTCCACTCATTCATCATACTATAAGTCGAAGTCACGACATGGGGGGGCTCGGAATAAGAATGAGAATCGGTGTCGGGGTGGTGCTACGAGATGGCGATTTCTCGTATCGTATAGAGGCGGACCTTTTGATTGACCATAGATGCGAACCGATCGACCGGTATCTAATATCAGATAAGTAGTTCTTCTATCGTTAAAGGACAAGGGGAGAACATGTAGCGGCTTGCCTATATTTAGTATTTCCGGGTCAAACCAATGATTCTCTTCTCAAAGTCATAGAGAGAGTCTTTTTTTTCTGGTATGTAGCTCCGCGAGCTGGGAACGCATCATCGGGGCAGGGGGAAAACGAACAGAACATAGGGTCATCATCATTGCCCTCTTCTTTTTTCTTTTGTTTGTGTCCAGTCCGTTGTGTGTGTTTTTTTTTAGGCTTATCTTTACCGTAAAATGACTTTTTTTTCAGCTGATCTCACATCGAGAGCAGTTCCTTCTTGTTTAGGGCTCCTCCGACTCCGAGGAATCGGTCAAGCGAAGCGGGAGGCTACTCTCGACTCACCTCTCTATAAAAACCCCTCCACTGAGGAGAGCAGAAGCTCCAGGATGAATATGTCCTGGTTCGTCCTGATCCACCATGAAATTTTCGGAATTTACAAAAACATTCTAGGAGAGGGCTCGTTATGATCTTTGATAAGATCACAAGGTGCTGAAGTGGCTGGAGGGGGGATCCTTAGGTTTTTGTGAAAGGGATGCTCTTATCATGCATGTTATCGCTGATATGATAAGAAAAACCGAACTCTATTTGATGTCGATTCATCCACACTTCCATTCCTTGTAGAGGAAAGCTAACTGCTTGCTGGCTGGGAGCTGTATGAGCGGTAACGTCCACGTACGGCTCCGTGAGAAGGTGGACGGAAATGGCCTTGTTGTACCTCACTCCCGTCTTCAATGGGGTCTGCTCTTTCTTTTTTGGGAGAGTATGCCAATATGATCTTAATGAGGTGCGGGGCTTTGCATCTGACATTCGTTGGGCTTCCCTCTGCGGGAGCCAGTGTCCCGGCGTGTGCCATAAACCCCTCCCGGCCGAAGACTAGTGATAGGTGGTCTCGCGGAGCTTTCGGAGAAGGGTAGCCTAGTGTGTAAGCACAGCAATGAACCGCGCCGAACCCTCAGACGACCCATCTAAGATTAGGGGGGAGATCCTCAGTAGTGGTGACCCTTTGACTCTTCCACGGACTTATACATGTACCGAATGCTCATACGGGAAAGTGGGTCTGAGGGTCCGAAAAATCCTTTCTTTCTCGTCCACTCCAGGGGGTGCGGACACACCTGCGCGGATTACAGGTGACGGTTACAAGAATGGCGGGGAAGTGAACAGTACCCGACGACATTCAGGGATGAATGTAGACCCATCGGGCAGGGATAATCATTCCGGTCCTGGGAGAGGTGGCGACACCAGCCTGAGCTGAGGGAAGCCCTATGAGTCACTGAAACGACCGCAGGAGGCGCATCCGCTTCTCGGAGCTGCTATTGCGAAA